GGGATTTCTAATATTAATTTTTTATATTTATACTAATACTAATTAATATAAATGAAGAAAAATAATAAAGTTGATTCTTATATGTATCTTTGATGTAGAGCGTAGGGATTTCTAATATTAATTTTTTATATTTATACTAATACTAATTAATATTAATTAGTATTAGTATAAATATAAAAAAATATGTTATTCAAAAACAACAATAACAGGTACAAATAGCAAATCGAGGTACCGATTTTATGACAACTTTCAATCTTCCCCCTATTTTTGTGCCTTTAGTAGGCCTAGTATTTCCGGCAATTGCGATGGCTTCTTTATTTCTTCATGTTCAAAAAAAAAAAATTGTTTAGATCTGAGAGGATCCAATCTCATCCGTTTTTTTGAAACTTAGACTTGTAGCATAACACATATATTTATTTTGATTTCAGGAAATATGGTATACCATGTGATTTCCGCCGAACATAAAGGAAAAAGCTCTTAGACCTGCAGAAAATGATCTATGGATCAATGAGTTCTAGCTAGTTTCAACTAGATCAGGATCAATGAATGTGGATGCCCAAAATGTAAAATTGGTGGATCTATATGTATATCCATATGGATATTAGAATCATATATCATATGAAGGGTATGTTAGAAGGGTATGTTATTAGTTTAGATCTAACCAATTTGATGAATTACTCCTAAAGGTTCGCATCAAACTAGTGCTAGTTCACATCAAACTAGTACTAGTTGGTGAGAGTTCCTTCGGAAACAAAAAAAGTAAAGTCAAAATCATTTGGGGTATTTTCTCAATTCCAATAAAATGCAATCGGATCAAGTATGAGTTGTCGATCAGAACATATATGGATAGAACTTATAACGGGGTCTCGAAAACTAAATAATTTTTTCTGGGCCCTTATTATTTTTTTAGGTTCATTAGGATTTTTATTGGTTGGAACTTTCAGTTATCTTGGTAGAAATTGGATATCTTTTGTTCCGTCTCAGCAAATCCTTTTTTTTCCACAAGGGATCGTTATGTCTTTCTACGGGATCGCGGGTCTCTTTATTAGTTCCTATTTGTGGTGCACAATCTACTGGAATGTAGGTAGTGGTTATGATCGATTCGATAAAAAGGAAGGAATCGTGTGTATTTTTCGTTGGGGATTTCCTGGAAAAAATCGTCGCATATTCCTCCGATTCTTTATAAAAGATATTAAATCCGTTAGAATAGAAATTAAAGAAGGTATTTATGCTCGCCGTGTACTTTATATGGGCATCAGAGGCAGGGGGGCTATTCCGTTGACCCGTACTGATGAGAATTTCACTCCCCGAGAAATTGAACAAAAAGCCGCGGAATTGGCCTATTTCTTGCGCGTACCAATTGAAGTCTTTTGAGAGAAAAGGAACTGAACGCATGCTTTCTCAGCAGGGGGTAGAAGATACAAGAATCGTGTATTTTTTTTTAAGTTCAATATTTGTTCGAAGTGATACTTTAGATGTAGATAAATCATAGATTGTTAATTAGTTCTTTTTTATCAATCAACCTTGTTTTATCCTTTCGTTCGTGTTCTTTACTAACCAATAATGGGTTTTCGTAATAATGATAACTAATCTATTTCTTCCTTGCCGCCCATTTTTTGATCATCACAATATCTTTCTCTCAATTATTGCATTCTTGTCTATGGGGAATCGTTGGGATTTTTTTGAAATATTGGATATTTTGATATAAAAAGAATTCTTTCGTCTCCAAATCTCAATAATATTAATTCCCTTAAATTCTTTGGGTCATTCATCGAAAGGAAAGGCTTATTTGGAATTTGCTGAATTGATATATCTGGAAACAATATTTTTGATTATTTCTGCATTCGAATTCGAAGTGGAGTTTTAGTCTATTTCTCTTTACTATATTTCAACAAAATCACAAAGAAAATAGATTCATAGTTTTGATACCTTGTCTAGAACTCATGTTTGACAGAACTATTCGATCACATAGATGAAGTGGGTTAATTAAAAATTCACAGGTGAAAAATGGCAAAAAAGAAAGCATTCACTACTCTTTTCTATCTTGCATCTATAGTATTTTTGCCCTGGTGGATTTCTCTCTCATTTACTAAAAGTATGGAATCCTGGGTTACTAATTGGTCGAATACTGGGAAATCTGAAATCTTTTTGAATGATATTCAAGAAAAAATTATTCTAGAAAAGTTCATAGAATTAGAGGAAATCCTCTTCTTGGACGAAATGATCAAGGAATCCTCGGAGACACATCTACAAAAGATTCCTATAGGAATCCACAAAGAAACGATACAATTAATCAAGATACACAACGAGGATCGTATCCATACGATTTTGCACTTCTCGACAAATCTAATCTGTTTTGTTATTCTAAGCGGTTATTCTTTTTTAGGTAATAAAGAACTTATTATTATTAATTCTTGGGTTCAGGAATTCCTATATAACTTAAGTGATACAGTAAAAGCTTTTGCGATTCTTTTATTAACCGATTTATGTATCGGATTTC